AATAAAAATAATACCTATAGCGTAAAAATTAATTACTTATTTCTTTTATTTTTCTTTTATTGACCCCAACATGTTAATATTTGCACTAATAGTACGTAAATGTAACTCGCCGTTCAAACAACTATTCAGAGTTCCTAGAGCTACCCGTAAGGCTTGTTGAAAAACCCGTTGTCGGACTTGATTAATCACTCTTTGCTGTTCAAACCGAATAGTTTCATTTTTGTAATTTTCTAATTGTTCTAAAGTCTTATAACTTGAATTAATTAAATTCAACTTTTCTTTTTCTATCTCAGAGTATCCATTCGCTAGAAACCGATCTGCTTCCATTTGCACTTTCCGTAAGCGAGCCCGTACTTTTTCCAGCTGTTCAATGGCCCCCCCACGCAGTTCTTCTGAATTTCTAATAGTATTCAAGATCCTCTGTTTCCGATTATCTAATAAATCACTTAATGAAAGTAGATTCTATTTACATACATGTCATAACTTCCATAACCCCTTCCCGAACCAAACATGAATCTTTCAATTCATTTGGCTCTCACGCTCAAGTACTTAGAAAAAATTCTCATATCTTTTTTTTATATAATGTAATGAGCCTATCCCCTCTTTTTTGTTCATACTAAAAAAATATATAAACTAGCGCCAGATAAAAATATTTAGAGGACTCTTCTGACAAAAAATAGGTAATTGTCAACAAAGTTGTTTCTTTTGTTTCTAAAAATCCAAAAAAAAATTTTCTTACTTGTACATAACACATAGGTCGTCGCTTCAGCATTGGATAAAAGGGGGCAAAATGCCCTCTTTTACAATAAGTTACAATAAGTCGTTCAAATCATTTTATCAATAGGAGTGTTCTCTATCAATAAAATATTCATTTTGAACATTAACATATTGGTAGAAAGAGTACCACGCTGCATATATACTTCAAAAAGTTTGCTTTAACCATATTAGGGTCCCGCGTTATTGGTTGATAGAGAATCAAGATAGGTTTTACCAATGAATTGAATCACGAAATGCTATGTTTCTTCCATAAAACATAAAATTTCTTAATTTAGATTTAGTCCGAAGTAATTCGCGCAATCGTGCACCTTTCTTTTCTTTCCTAGTTAGAACAAAAAGGGTACAGCTGGTTGGATCCCGCCGATTCTTGAAATAAACAACTCGCACACACTCCCTTTCCGAAAAAGATCAATACACCAAGCACTACACTTAGATTTATTAGATTTGTTGATAAAATATCGGTATTAAACCCGAAACTCCCAGCGGATGGCCAGTAGCCCCAAGAAAGGCAAGAATCGGTTACATTTTTCATATCATCTCCTCGTATGGATAGACTAACTAGATCGACTAAAAAATTGACTAGAGTTATTTTTGTATCACTTCGCACCTCTTTTTTATTTAGTCCTTTCTTGTTCCTATTGGGAAATTTTGAAATGGATTTGATTTATGTGAACTATCCCCCTGTTTCAAGGCTTAGTTTCTCTTGGAGTAGGAACGGGAAGGATAAAAGCGAGGCGGGATACTAATTCCTAATCCGCAAATCCGACCTTCCCATGGGTTATTTGATTTTGTCAACGACTACGTAATTCAACGACAAGTCCAAGGCAATAAGTATATATTTTATATTTCGAATATTAAACAAAAGGATTCGCAAACAAAAGGGCTAATGCTACAACCAGTCCATAAATTGTTAAAGCTTCCATAAAAGCTAGACTAAGCAATAGAGTACCTCGTATTTTGCCCTCCGCCTCAGGCTGTCTCGCGATACCCTCTACAGCTTGACCCGCGGCAGTCCCTTGACCAACCCCCGGTCCAATAGAAGCAAGTCCTACAGCCAACCCAGCAGCAATAACAGAAGCGGCAGAAATTAGTGGATTCATGATAAGTTCCTCGTACCAAAAAAAGAAATAGTTAATGATACAACCACCCAACGAATTATGACTTAATTATTACGTCGTAGGATTCATTTAGTAGAAGTAACTAAGAACTTCTAGTTGAAATAATAGTATTAGTGAATCATGAGAACTACTTCGATTTCTTCGTTCCGAACTGGTATTTGAATTCTTACATCTTTTTTGTAATTTCATCGGTTTTTTCATTCAATTCACAGTAACAAGGAAACGGAAAATAAAGGACTTCTATTGCTGAAAATGAGAGGAGTAGGTCAAAGGAATCTATCTTTAATTCATATATACCTAGCAATATCTAATATCACATATACATATCTTTCTTCCATAGCGTAAACCAATTGTTTATCTTCGATTCAATAGGATAGGATTTGAGAATCAATTCTCGAAATATCTCCAAGAGTTGACTTTTTTTAGCTATTCAAATTCTATCTAACTACTTCCTATTATTATTTTGATTTTTTACTAGTTTTGTTTGTCCAATCCGTGAATAAAATCAACTAAAACGGGAATTCTTCGCTCTTTTCTCCTTTTTCGCATGTCCTACACATACACTCCAAGCATTCTATTATTTATTCTATTATTTCAATTGGTTGAAATAATAGAATAAATAATAGGCTAAGAACTACTAAACTAATAAATGGGGTAGAAATAGAATATTCGTTGAGGGGGGTATGCTAGTAAGTGGACGGAAGATAACTTTAGGAAAAAGATCTTTTTTGCCTCTTTCCCTTTTTTTCCAACGCTCTAATACCCTAATATCTATATCTAATATCGTACTTTCTTTTTTTGGTTTTGCTATTCCTTTCTATCGTATATGATATATGATGTAGTTGTATATTCCTTAAGTAAATTGTCGTGAGCCAAACGTCTATTGTTATTTATTGTTTTGAAAAAAAAAGCAAAAAGACTATTTCAATGATGGCCCTCCATGGATTCACCTATATAAGCCGCAGCTAGGGTTGCAAAAATAAGAGCTTGAATACCACTTGTAAATAATCCAAGGAACATAACAGGTATAGGAACCACTGAAGGGACTAAAGAAACAAGAACAACAACGACCAATTCATCAGCTAAGATATTCCCGAAAAGTCGAAAACTAAGCGATAAAGGTTTTGTGAAATCTTCTAAGATGTTAATCGGTAAAAGGATTGGAGTTGGTTGAATATACTTCCCGAAATACCCTAATCCTTTTTTTGTAAGACCCGCATAAAAATATGCCACTGACGTGAGTAAAGCCAAAGCAACAGTAGTATTTATATCATTCGTGGGTGCAGCTAACTCTCCATGAGGTAATTGTATGACTTTCCAAGGGAAAAGAGCTCCTGACCAATTAGAAACAAAAATAAATAGAAACATAGTTCCAATAAAAGGAACCCACGGACCATACTCTTCTCCGATTTGAGTTTTACTGACATCTCGAATAAATTCAAGAACATATTCGAAGAAATTTTGACTCCAATTCGGAATGGTTTGTGGGTTGCGAACAGCTATAGTGGCCGAACCTAATAAGATAGCAATTACAACCCAAGAAGTCATAAGTACTTGGCCATGGACTTGGAAACTACCTATTTGCCAATAGAAATGTTGGCCTACTTCCACACCAGATACATCGTACAAGCCTTTTAGTGTTAGTGTGTTTACTAGAACATTCATATTACCCTCTAAAAAAAAATTCACTTTTGATTCAACCATCTCTTTGCCTACTTGAATCAGATATTTTGAATACCAACTAAGATTACTATTCTAAGATTACTATTTTGAATACTAACTAATCACATAATATCCCGGCTATTCTTATTTCTTTTTTTATTCAGAAATAGTAATCGACTCAAAAATAGATGGGATTTGCGAAGTAAGTTATTTATCATATTATTAATCAAGGATTTCTTATATAGCTAAAATGCCCTTCACAAATTGCGACTACTAATTTGTTAAGAATTAATCGGATTGAAGATATAGCATCATCATTCGCTGGAATTGAGATATCTGCTAGATTGGGGTCACAATTTGTATCAATTAAACAAATTGTAGGAATTCCCAAAGCGATACATTCTCGTAGAGCTGTATATTCTTCGTGCTGATCGACGATGATTACAATATCGGGTAAACCTGTCATATATTTAATCCCACCCAGATATGTTTGCAAACGAGATAATTGTCTTTTGAACACGGCTGCATCTCTTTTTGGAAGACGGCTAAGTCTCCCTGTTTTTTGTTCCATTCTCAAGTCCCTGAACTTATGAAGTCTCGTTTCTGTAGTAGACCAATTCGTTAACATACCGCCGAGCCATTTTTTATTAACATAATGACACCGAGCCCGTATTGCAGCCCATGCTACTGAATCAGCTGCTTTATTTTTGGTACCGACAATTAAGAATTGTTTTCCTCTACTTGCTGCCTCAAAAACCAAATCACAAGCTTCTGATAAAAAACGAGCAGTTCGAGTTAGATTTGTAATATGAATACCCTTACGCTTTGCAGAGATATAAGATCCCATTTTAGGATTCCACTTCCTAGTACCATGACCAAAATGAACCCCCGCCCCCATCATCTGTTGTAAATTGATGTTCCAATATCTTCTTGTCATTTCTACCCCCCCTTTTTTTTAAGAGACGGGGAACCCTGAACTAAAATAAAAGATTGTTCCCATGGAACCTTCTGATCTACCCTATAATTGGACCTAGAACCATGACCCAAGCTATTCTATGCGTTTCTAGACATTTCTCTTTTTATTATTAAATCAAATGAATGCACCAAATCAAAGAAAGTAGTGAAAGGAATGAATCCCTTCTTGGCAATCATGAAATCCGAAAAATGATTGTTCTGGTGTATCGTGGAAATTCTTTGATTATCCCCCTTCAAAGAATTTTCTGTGGTAAAACAAGATATTTCTCATTTCTCCATCAAATCGATTCTTTTTTTTTGTTTCAAAAGGAATCTTGTTGTATTGTTTTGAAGTGTGCACGAATCCTTTGAATCCGGTCCCGCCGGGTATCATCCCCCCCAAAACAACGTTCTCTTTCAAACCTTTCAACCAATCGATACGCCCCCGTAGAGCTGCTTTTGCTAAAACTCGAGCAGTTTCTTGAAAACTCGCTTCCGATATGAAGCTTTGAGTATTGAGAGATGCTCTTGTTATTCCCAACAAGATTGCTCGGTAACAAATCGTTTCTTCCAAAGCGCGTCCCATTCGTTCGGCTCGCAACAATCCAATTAGTTCTCCGGGTAAAAAAACGTTAGACATTCCATCTTCTGAAACCAAAACTTTTGATGTTATTTGACGTACAATAATCTCTACATGCCTATTATGAATCTTCACCCCCTGGGATCGATAAACCCTTTGGATCTTATTAACCAAAGAGATACGACTTTGCACTATAGTTAGCTCAGCACCAACCAAGAATCCCCAAGGAATTCCAAGAACTCTTGTTATACATTCGTTCCAACCTTCAATCCTCTTTTCGAGATTTATCGATATTGAATCAATCGAGCGCACTTCTAACACCTGTTCCACTTTTGGAAGACCCTGCGTTATATCACCCGATCTCGATTTTTCATATATAAATGTAACTAATGTGTCTCCTTCGTAAAGAATTTCCCCATAATGGCCATGAACAGTTGCTCCTGGGGTGGCCAAATAAGGTTTAGCTGATCGTATTACTACAGAATCACCTTGAACTAATATAGCTTGACCGGATTTTTGGTGCGGTCTGTTTTTGTCTATACACACATTTTGGTAAATAAACTGCCCAAGACTTATTATTGGAGAGGTCTCTTCGCAACAACTGTGACGGATAAAATACCAACTCAAACGGAATGGGTTGAAGATAATGTTACTGCCTGGATCAGTAGTATAAATTCGACCACTTTCATCCATTGAATAATATTTAATTGCTTGAAAAGTCTGTTTAAAATTGTCAAGTTGCAAATAGTTTGTTAACAAGATCTGATTATGAGTTTTTAAATGGTAAAATAAATAAAAACGATCAATTGAAGGAGATGAGCCTAAAGGTCCCAATGACTCCCGAATTTCAATTAGTAAATCCTTTTGATTTTGAATGGATTCTTTTATTACATTGTGATAGTTTACGCGTTTGAATGGGCCCATTCGAGAACACTTGGATGATAACAAAATTATCAATGGTTGGAATTGCTTATTTCTATTCAACAACGTATGAATAGTTCCTTGATTTGGTGGGTTAAGGGATTGTTGAATCCTTGCCTTGGAATAAATGGAAGAAAATGGATTGCTATGGGTGCAATCTGCTCCATTATCCGAGAGCAATCCTGAAACTGAGGAATCATTTCTTTTTCCGATATACGAAATAGGAGATTTTGCCAAATCGATTCTTAAGAAATGCCGAATAAAATCGTTTGTTCTTAGTTCAACAAAAGAAGCACGGGCTTCCTCGTTATAAGAGCTTTTGTTATCTTGTTCCCAATTCAACACTAAACAAGTCCGAACTAATTGAATACTTGTATCCGAAATCCCTCTAATTGGGTTTGGGTTGCCCTTTCTAGAAAGGATATAATTGACAACTCGAAGTTGCACATTATCGCTTTCCTGCAAAATATCATGAGGGAAAATTGCTACGAAATTAAGGCCATCCGTTATGTCATATGTGACGGCAGGTCGAACCAAAACAAAAGACTTTTTTTTGCTAGGTGTAATCCGTTCGACATAGATCCAATTTGTCAATTTTTTAGATTCCTTGGAATTTACCTTTCCCCTTCCTGGTGGGATCAAAACGCCGCTATACCGGGATATTTTATCGGTATCCACAGGAAAATGGATATCTCCAGAAAATATTTTAAGTTCAACTCTGTTTTTTTTTCTCTCCACCCGTACCAACCCGCCTACCCGGCTTCTTATATTTAAGGTGATTTGTGTATCTACTCCAACGATACTATTGTTACGTACCATTAGGAAAGAAGATCCGGATAAGATATGCACTTCCTCGGGAATAAAAAAAAATCGATCCACTTTCATTTGGATTTGGTATTTTGGCATAAATTCCTTGACTCCTCGATACTCAATCAAATCTTCCTTTTTAAGGATTGAATGCATTTCGATATTCCCATATCCATATTTAGTAATCCCCGAACGCTTTCTTCTATATCTAGGATCATCGAAATAAGAAAGAATACTATTTCTATGGAAAATAACATTTAGGGGGATTTCAAGCGAGATACTCGGAGGGGGTGTTAGTCTGTTCTGGCCTCCTTGAATTGATTGGAGTAAAATGAGAAATCCATTTCTGCGCCTCTTTGACAATAAATCAGAATTCTCGTGTAGAATGGCCGGATATATTAGATTACAATAAAAATCCGAACAAAATAGGTGGTGTCTCGGCCGGTGTTTAGTTACAGAGAGGTTCGAAGTATACCTTCGCTTGACAGAAAGAGAATACACGTTCAGTTGATCTTGATCCTTCTGAAGCGAAAGGGAGACTGGACTGGATCTGTATGGACCTCCTAATAATATCCATAAATGACTTGTTTTTGGTAATAGATGCACATTCCCATATGTAAATTCAGATGTATGATACACATCGGTACTCCAGTGCATTTCTCCGTCTGAATCAGAATAACT